CGGGTACTTGGAATCCTATGGATGAAAACATGGTCTCTGCGGATCCCATTAAATTTCATTCGAAGGAGGAACCTTATAAAAAACGTATTGACTCTGCTCAAAAAACTACAGGATTGACTGACGCTGTTCAAACAGGTACAGGTCAACTAAACGGTATTCCGGTAGCCCTTGGGGTTATGGATTTTCAGTTTATGGGGGGTAGTATGGGATCCGTAGTAGGCGAAAAAATAACTCGTTTGATCGAGTATGCTACCAATCAATGTTTACCTCTTATTTTAGTGTGTTCTTCCGGAGGAGCACGAATGCAAGAAGGAAGTTTAAGTTTGATGCAAATGGCTAAAATTTCTTCGGTTTTATGTGATTATCAATCAAGTAAAAAGTTATTCTATATATCAATTCTTACATCTCCTACTACCGGTGGGGTGACAGCTAGTTTTGGTATGTTGGGGGATATCATTATTGCCGAACCCTATGCCTATATTGCATTTGCGGGTAAAAGAGTAATTGAACAAACATTGAAAAAAGCCGTGCCTGACGGTTCACAAGCGGCTGAATCTTTATTACGTAAGGGCTTATTGGATGCAATTGTACCACGTAATCTTTTAAAAGGTGTTCTGAGCGAGTTATTTCAGCTCCATGCTTTTTTTCCTTTGAACAAAAATTAAATCAAACGGTTAGTTTATCAGAATTAAATGAAAACCCTGAAAAATTCATTTTTCTTTCGAATCATTTTTTTATCGATATTCTTGTTTACTACTCAAAGATAAAAAGTGAATTTTTCCTTTGGGGAAGTTCAAATTAGACTAGACAAATAAAAAAAAGTTCATTTTCCTCCCTTGCTTGCATATGTATAGATAATTAAAATAGAGATAGATACAGATCTATAGAGAGTCTTCCATCTTTTTGCATTTCCCGAAAATTCCCTGTTGTTGGATCAGATTCTAATAAATTTTGTAGAAATTTGTAATGGAATAAAATTTTTTCTTTATTAATGACTATATATAAGACAAAAAGAATAATAAATCTAACAAGAGGATTATGATACATCTATTTTATTTTGAAAGATGAATAAGTCGATTTATTTAGTTTGGCGTTTCTTGTACCTATTTTTTTATTCTATTTCTATTAGGTTCTATTCTATATATTTCTATTAGGTTGTATATTAGTATTAGATATATATTTACTTAAAGATACTTAGTATAATTATATAATATATATAATATAAATAATAAAAATACAAGATATTCTAAGATATCTTTAGAATTCAGAATATAACAATAACAGGTACAAATATTAAATTGAGGTACCCATTTTATGACAACTTTCAATAACTTACCCTCTATTTTTGTGCCTTTAGTAGGCCTAGTCTTTCCGGCAATTGCAATGGCTTCTTTATTTCTTCATATTCAAAAAAATAAGATTTTTTAGATCGGCTGAGACCGAATCGTATCACTCCTTTTTTTTTTAAAACTTCGATTCGATAAGACCCATTTGGTAGAATATTGTATAACACATAGATTCCTACAAACATAAATAAAAAAAGCTCTTATGCATGGGTAAACGTAAATAAATTTGCGCTCTTTTGAAAAATGGATCATCATCGGTCCGATGTATGAAATTCAAGTCAATCTATTTATTTGTATGTAGATAGCTATAGGGGATCATATAAAGGAAGGAGATGTTATTATTTTAGATATAAACAATTCTATGAATTACTCCTAAGGTAAAGGTTCACAACAAAATAGTTGATGAGAGTTACTTTGAAAACAAAAAAAGGAAAGTCATATTTTCTCAATTCCAAAAAATTGTATAACTGGATCTAATATATATGAGTTGGCGATCAGAATCTATATGGATAGAATTTATAACGGGGTCTCGAAAAACTAGTAATTTCTGCTGGGCCTTTATCCTATTTTTAGGTTCATTAGGATTCTTATTGGTTGGAACTTCCAGTTATCTTGGTAGAAATGTTATATGGTTATTTCCGTCTCAGCAAATCATTTTTTTTCCACAAGGGATTGTGATGTCTTTCTATGGGATCGCAGGTCTCTTTATTAGTTGCTATTTGTGGTGCACTATTTTGTGGAATGTGGGTAGTGGTTATGATCTTTTCGACCGAAAAGAAGGAATAGTGCGTATTTTTCGTTGGGGATTTCCTGGAAAAAGTCGTCGCATCTTTTTACGATTCTTTATGAAAGATATTCAGTCCATCAGAATAGAAGTTAAAGAGGGTGTTTCTGCTCGGCGTGTCCTTTATATGGAAATTCGAGGTCAAGGGGCTATTCCTTTAATTCGTACTGATGAGAATTTTACTACACGAGAAATTGAGCAAAAAGCTGCTGAATTGGCTTACTTCTTGCGTGTACCAATTGAAGTATTTTGAAATGAATGAATTTTAAAAGACTAAATGCTTTGGGAGTAGGAAGAAAAAACTAAAGAATTTCTTTCTTTTTTTTTTGTCAATTGAATATTCATCTATTTTTTTATGCTCGTTTTTTTAATATATTTGATAGAAAAGGAGTTTCTTCGTCTCGAAATTAGTATTGATCGAAAAAAGGGGGAATAACATCCTGGAAGCCCCATTTTTTTCTTGATTCAAGTTGGAAGTGTATTTTGAGTCTATTTCTTTATTCTTTCTAAATTCAAAGCAAAGACTCAGTATTGAATCACCAGAAAAAGAGAAAATGGATTCCTAGGCTCACTACATTCTATTCGAATTACAATAGAAACTCATGCTCGATAGAAATATTAGATCTAATAGAATCAGTAGGTTCATTAACAATTCACAGATTCAAAATGGCAAAAAAGAAAGCATTCATTCCTTTTTTTTATTTTACATCTATAGTCTTTTTGCCCTGGTTGATCTCTCTCTGCTGTAATAAAAGTTTGAAAACTTGGATTACTAATTGGTGGAATACTAGACAATGCGAAACTTTTTTGAATGATATTCAAGAAAAAAGTGTTCTAGAAAAATTCATACAATTAGAGGAACTATTCCAGCTCGATGAAATGATAAAGGAATACCCAGAAACCGATTTACAACAATTTCGCCTAGGAATCCACAAAGAAACGATCCAATTCATCAAGATACACAATGAGTATCGTATCCATACAATCTTGCACTTCTCGACAAATCTAATATCTTTCGTTATTCTAAGTGGTTATTCCTTTTGGGGTAAGGAAAAGCTTTTTATTCTGAATTCTTGGGTTCAAGAATTCCTATATAATTTAAGTGATACAATTAAAGCTTTTTCGATTCTTTTATTAACTGATTTATGTATCGGATTCCATTCGCCTCACGGTTGGGAACTAATGATTGGTTATATTTACAAAGATTTTGGGTTTGCTCATTATGAGCAAATTTTATCTGGTCTAGTTTCTACCTTTCCAGTCATTCTTGATACAATTTTTAAATATTGGATCTTTCGTTATTTAAATCGTGTATCTCCGTCACTTGTAGTGATTTATCATGCAATAAACGACTAAAAAATGATTCAATGATCCAATTTGAATCTTTCGTACCTTATACATCATAACCAAATCAAAGTCGTATTTACTTTACTCTTTTTACCCATGAGAGATTCCTTGTATATTTCAACAAAAAAAATTTGATTTTTTTTAGTAAATGTAAATAGCAGAATTGTGGCTAGGGAAGTATATTATCGACCTACCTAACTTTATTGTAGAAATTTTCGGGATAAATGATTGGACCATGCAAACTAGAAATACCTTTTCTTGGATAAGGGAAGAGATTACTCGCTCCATATCTGTCTCACTCATGATATATATAATAACTTGGGCATCCATTTCAAGTGCATATCCGATTTTTGCCCAGCAGAATTATGAAAATCCACGAGAGGCAACCGGGCGTATTGTATGTGCCAATTGCCATTTAGCTAATAAGCCCGTGGATATTGAGGTTCCACAAACGGTACTTCCTGATACTATATTTGAAGCAGTTGTTAAAATTCCTTATGATATGCAACTAAAACAAGTTCTAGCTAATGGTAAAAAAGGAGCTTTGAATGTGGGAGCTGTTCTTATTTTACCGGAGGGGTTTGAATTAGCCCCCCCCGATCGTATTTCACCCGAGATGAAAGAAAAGATAGGAAATCTGTCTTTTCAGAATTATCGTCCCAATAAAAAAAATATTCTTGTAATAGGTCCTGTTCCTGGTCAAAAATATAGTGAAATAACCTTTCCTATTCTTGCCCCTTCCCCTGCTACTAATAAAGATGTTCACTTCTTAAAATATCCTATATACGTAGGTGGAAACAGGGGAAGGGGTCAGATTTATCCTGATGGTAGCAAAAGTAACAATACAGTTTATAATGCTACGGCAGGAGGGATAATAAGCAAAATTTTACGAAAAGAAAAAGGGGGATACGAAATAACCATAGTGGATGCATCGAATGGACGCGAAGTGATTGATATTATCCCTCGAGGCCTAGAACTTCTTGTTTCAGAGGGCGAATCCATTAAACTCGATCAACCATTAACCAGTAATCCTAATGTGGGTGGATTTGGTCAGGGGGATGCGGAAATAGTACTTCAAGATCCATTACGTGTCCAAGGCCTTTTGTTCTTCTTAGGATCGGTTGTTTTGGCACAAATCTTTTTGGTTCTTAAAAAGAAACAGTTTGAGAAGGTTCAATTATCCGAAATGAATTTTTAGATCTGTCTATTTAGCTTTATCAAATTCGTAAAAAAGAACAAAAAAAATTATGAAAAGCCTTTTGCCTCTCTTTAGATTTGCTATTCCTTTTTGACCAGATGTCAGGAATTACTTGTATCATAGTCCTAATCCTAGTATGTATATTGAGAAGAATTCACTTTACCCCCTATTTTTCAATAAAAAATTGAAAAATGGGAAGGGGTGTGATGTAACTCTGTCGTTATTGACCAATTGAAATTGATAGAATGTATCAATAATCAAGAGTTTTTTTCTATTCGAATGGAAAAATTTTACTAGATACTAAAATAAGATAAGGAACGCACGC